ATAATCCTGCTAAGTGGTGATTCAACATGGATTCTACATCTTGGAACCAGGCTAATTTTGGAGCGGCTTTGTGATAATGGAACCAACCAGCAAAAAGCATTAACGCTGCAAAAATCAATGCACCAATTGCAGTACAATAGAGTTGTAATTCACTAGTTATTCCAGATGCTCGCCAAAGCTGAAAAAAGCCAGAGGTTATTTGGATTCCTCGGAAACCCCCGCCTACATCACCATTCAATATTTCTTGCCCTACTATAGGCCAAACTACCTGAGCACTGGGTCCAATGTGAGTAGGATCACTTAGCCATGCTTCATAATTGGAAAAGCGGGCACCATGAAAGTACATGCCACTCAACCAAAGAAAGATAATGGAGAGTTGCCCGAAATGAGCACTAAAGACTTTTCGAGAGATCTCCTCCAAATCACCCGTATGACTATCGAAATCGTGAGCATCAGCATGTAGGTTCCAGATCCAAGTGGTAGTATCAGGGCCCTTAGCTAGTGTTCTTGAGAAATGGCCGGGTCTGGCCCATTCTTCAAAAGATGTTTTTACAGGATCCCTATCCACAACAATTTTTACTTCTGGTTCCGGCGAACGAATAATCATTAAGTCCTCCTCTTTCCGGACAAGACATACAAAGAGACCCGCCAACTGTCTTTTTAGTGAATCTTTGAAAGATAGATTTTGAAAGATAGATATTATGGTTAGTTCTTTTCTTTACTATCTATCGTTCTTCTATTTTTTTTAGTTATTCACTGGAGCAATTATATATTGAAGTCAATGCGAGGCAAGTGTTCGGATCTATTATGACATAAAGATTAGGTGCCTAACGGACACTGTTTGTCTTGAAAAACAAATATTTCCCGACGTAAGAAAAAAAAATTGAAATTTAAGAAACTGGTGTATTTTTTTTGAAGGTATAAGCTCCTATATACATCTACTTTCCTTGAGCATAATATAGGGTTTTTTATTTTATTCTAAATTCCAGGATAACTCATTAGAATTATCAATAAGACAGTCCTGATATATTAGCAATATTTATATTGCCACTATTTTTTCTTTTTATTCACTTTATTACTTCTATTCTGGACCCTATCCCTATGGTTTATCCTTTTGAAATATCATATAAAATAGAAGGTAGAAGAAAGGGATATAATAAAATTCTTGATTCGATCTTACGTCTTACGACCTAATTTATTTGATTAATGGATCAATAACCAAACCACCCATTTTATGAAAAATAAGGAGCGTGCCCTTATTCAAATTCAAAGCGCTTCGTAATCTTCAACCAGTTCTGTGCTTCAATATAATTTCCCGGAGTAAGCGCGATAGCTTGTTTCCAATACTCAGCAGCTTGATCAAACCAAGCTTCTGCAATTTCCGAATCACCCTGTAGAATGGCCTGTTCTCCTCGGTCGGAATAGGCAGTTCCTTCCCTTAGAACCGTACTTGAGAGTTTCCTACCTCATACGGCTCATAAATTGCTATCTTAATTTACCCTATCTTAACTGAATTCGATTTCTAAAAAATCCATCGAATTTGTTTTTGGGTTAAGCAGAAGAAGTTAATTACCTAAGTTTCAAACCCTAATTTTTATCCATAATCAGTTTGATCTTTTTTCCCACCTTCAGAAGAATGAAGCATAGATAGATCTAGAGCCTTCGTTCGAATTTTCTAAAAGGTAACTATCCCGGTTTCATATATGAAATCTCTATAGAATCCTTGAAAAAGACTTTTTTACATAAGAAAGAAAAAAGAACTTACTATCTTTGGGATCTGATACTACACCGCTGCTTAATCCCTTAGTGGATCGGCTCTATTACATAAGCGGATTCCTAAATTTGACCCCATATCGTGGGATAAGATAAGTAAGCAGTTTTTTTAATTGTATCGACCCAGTCGCTCACTAATTGATCTTTACGGTGCTTTCCCTATCAATTTGAGAGCTTTATCCATAGAGTAGTAGTATAGGCGATACTTTCTTCCTTTTTTGATTCTCTTGAAGTGTCCTTCCTTCCTACAGCTGATAGGGAAAAATCGTTGTTTTTACGATCCCTATGTAGAAAGCCTTTTTTTTTTAGTATTTACTAGAAAATTTGATCCTCTCTTTTTTTCTTTCTATAGTGGAGATAGTCGCACGTAATGACAGATCACGGCCATATTATTAAAAGCTTGCGGTAAGAAAGGGTTTCGTTCTAGTGCCCGGAAATAATATTCCAAAGCCTTTGTATGCTCTCCATTGCTTGTGTGTATAAGTCCTATGTTATAGAGTATATAACTTCGATCATAGGGGTCGATTTCTAGTCGCGTAGCTTCATAATAATTTTGCAAAGCTTCCGCATAATTTCCTTCGGATTGAGCCAACATCCGTTACGGTCGTTCATTCTATTCAAAAAATCTCCGTTCCAAAACCGTACATGAGGTTTTCATCTCATACGGCTCCTCCCTTCTATACATAGTACTAAGCGAAATAATCTATAGAATAAAAATAGAATTAGTCCCGTCTCATTATGAATCGAAAGGGGCTGGTATTTTTCCAAGAAATCTCTAGCCAACCTTCTCGCAAGAGGTTTTTCTTAACACCAATGAATTTTATTAATGCTAGAAAAAAACAATAGCTCCAAGAATTTATTTGTTCTCAACGCCCCCTATTTAGAGGAATTAGCCACTTCAACGATCTTTGATGGTTATAGGGGTATCCAAAGTACAAACCTGATGGTTGTTTGTTATCCCAACCATTCTTCCCAACCCTGATACGGATCAGGAAAGGGCTAATTTCTAACAAAGTTTTTCTCTTGTTGATTCCTTTCCTATTTCTAGGTGTAGTGCTTTTCTTTTCTCCCCTATGCTGCCTACTGGTACTAATAGAGTAGAGTTGGCCTGTAATCCATAACCTATCCTGTAGGTATAACCTTTCGCTCAATACTCAAATCTATAATTGAAGCATCTGAGGCCGCATCAATCGAGGATACACGACAGAAGGAATTGTTAGTTCACCTCACCTTCCCGAAGCGTGGGTTTGCTTTACTAATATTGTTCTCTCTATGTGAACCCCCTCTCTTTCTCGGAAGACTAAGGTGTAGGTAGGGCTAAAAAAAAACAAAAAAAAAGAGTCAAATCGCACCATCTCTATAATAAGTAAATGCCTTTTTTTCTCCTGAGGTTGTCGGAATTATTCGCAATAAAATATTGGCTACAATTGAGAAGGTCTTATCAATGAAATTTCCATTTGCGCGGGATCTAGGCATAATTCCCAACCCATTCCATATAGAATTGTTTTCATTCCTTCACAAAATAACATAAAAACAAACACATTCGATTCTTATAAATTGATCCCTCCGTATGCTCTAAATCCATATGCTTTAAATGGATAAGAGAGATATGGATTTTCCGCGCAGCTCAAATTGTATCCTTTTTATTCTGCTTGGACAAGAGGAGATATGAAATATTTGACTAAGACTGGATTTCATTCGACTTTCCTATTTCTCAACAATAACTTCTCTCATCAGCTATTTCGTGTTTGCAAAGTCATTAATTGTCTCATACCCTATTTTGGATTTCGACAGTATGGTGTAGCGTACCTTATGCAAACGGAATTCTAAGGTTTCTTTATTTTATTATGCAATAAATTTGATTATGCAATAAGAAGAAAAGAAGAATTATTCCATTCTCTTTTTCTTTGGTTGCGGGAAAACCCAAACTAAAACTTTTATAGGGAGCGCAATTCCTGGTAAAAAAAAACCTAAGATCCTTCCACTTACAGCAAAAGGAATTTTTCCAATAGAACTATGGAACCCCCGAGCGGTTGCGGTTGTACCTGTACTGCAGGAATAAGAAAACTCGCTATTCACTCAGTTTATTTTCCATAATAAGATTATTGTAGGAGAGATGGCCGAGCGGTTGAAGGCGTAGCATTGGAACTGCTATGTAGACTTTTGTTTACCGAGGGTTCGAATCCCTCTCTTTCCGTTTTTCTTAATTTATCAACGTTAACGAGCACAATGTAGCAAATCAAATAACAATTTATTCCAGCAATAATATCTTATTTAATAGAAATTTTCTATAGCAAATTACTGTGGGATGTAAAATATACATATAGGAAAAAAAAAGATCCTAGGGTTAATCCATTTTTGCTAGTTGAGTGGGAAAATACGAATTAGTAGTCTTACGAATTAGTGGTCTTAGGTCGATTTAGTTCGGGGGAAGGGGAAGGGTAAGGGGAAGAAAATTCTATGAACCTTTCTTTTTTTCGTTAAGTTCAAGTCTGACGAGAGTAATATTCTACAACTAACAACTCATTTATTTTGAGACCAACCCACTTCCTATCTAGAATTTTATTTACTAGCCCTTTATATTCTAATGTGTCAATCGTCAAATGCTTTGGCAATTTCCCTGGGTCAGATGAAGCAATAGAATTTTGAACCAGACCTTTTGATCTTTGGTTATCTTTCGTAGTAATAATATCTCGGGGTTTGCAACGAAAACTTGGTATATTGACTATACGACCATTAACTAAAATATGTCTATGGTTTACTAATTGGCGGGCCCCAGGAATGGTTGAGGCCATACCCAATCGAAAAAGGATATTATCCAAACGCATTTCAAGTAATTGTAGTAAAACCTGGCCTGTTGACCTTTTTGCTTTTCCAGCGATATGTACATATCTAAGTAATTGTCGTTCTGTCAGACCGTAATGAAAACGCAATTTCTGTTTTTCTTGAAGACGAATACGATATTGCTCCTTTTTACCAGAATGGAATTTTTTTTTCAGATTACTTCCGGATTTAGGTGTTTTTCTAGTGAGTCCTGGTAAAGCTCCCAGACGGCGTATTTTTTTTAAACGAGGTCCTCGATAACGGGACATGAAGACTCCTTTTTTATTTTATTGAAATTTCATTTTACACAATTAATTTCATTGTATTTACATTACAGAATACATCGGAATTAAAACTGAATTAAACTACAGGATAAACAGAGTAAAATCAACTAAAGTACCACAAAAAATCGAATTTCATCAAAATCTGCATTTTTTGTATATATATTATTTATTTTATTGTTTTGTATCTAGCAAAATTGTAAGGTAGAAAACATAAAAGATCCTGGATTCTCCATTGAATTCGGAAAAAAAAAGATATTTTTGTTCGTAGAACATCGATAGAGAAAAAAAGCCGACTATCGGATTTGAACCGATGACCCTCGCATTACAAATGCGATGCTCTAACCTCTGAGCTAAGTGGGCTTACATAGCAGAAATAGTGTAACAAATAGAAATAGATATAGTATAGGAAATCCGTAAAATCGCAGATCTTAGTTATTAATTTTAGCTATTAACTAGATTCGAAATTTTAAGTTCTACTTAATCTTATAAAAAAAACTAAAACTTCTTAAATATAAAGTTACCTTGATATGCTTAACTAGAAGATATCTTTAAATAAAATTTAAAAATTTATTGAATTTTCTTTTTATTTCTCTAATTCGCAAATCCATTTTTCTATATAGAATAGAATTGATTCCTATTTCTATAATGGAATTGGATTTCAGATATTTTCAATTACATAGAAAAGAATAATATATATGAAAGATATAATAAAGAGAAAATGCGACTTTATTGGCATTTTCATTCGATCATTATCGACTTTTTTTTAAGATATTTTTTTATTTGTTAATAATTTAAGAATTCCTATTTCACTAAGGGGGACATAGAGTCAGAGCAAATAAAATAGCTAATTCTTATTAGAAAAAAAAAGAATGAATATCAAGCGTTATAGTATGATTTTGAATAATCTAAAAAAGTAATATAGTAAGGGGGGGGGAGAGAAAAACTTTGGGATATATTGATTCGGATTGAATTGGAAATACCTCAACGATACAATCAATTCAATTCTGAATTGCAATAAGCAAGTGGGGTCTCTCAAATAGAGTCGAACTGCTAGACTACGTCGAGTGATGAATTCAATAGATTCAAAAAAAACTAAGAGATGGATGAAATTACACAAGGAATCCTTGTCTCAAAGAAGAGGAAAATGGGGATATGGCGAAATCGGTAGACGCTACGGACTTGATTGTATTGAGCCTTGGTATGGAAACCTGCTAAGTGGTAACTTCCAAATTCAGAGAAACCCTGGAATTAAAAAAGGGCAATCCTGAGCCAAATCCGTGTTTTGAGAAAACAAGGGGGTTCTCGAACTAGAATACAAAGGAAAAGGATAGGTGCAGAGACTCAATGGAAGCTGTTCTAACGAATCGAGTTAATTACGTTGTGTTGTTAGTGGAACTTCTTCTAAATTTGAAGGAAGGGCTTTATACATCTAATAAAGTGGATTAATCGGACGAGGACAAAGAGAGAGTCCCATTCTACATGTCAATACTGACAACAATGAAATTTCTAGTAAAAGGAAAATCCGTCGACTTTATAAGTCGTGAGGGTTCAAGTCCCTCTATCCCCAAACCCTCTTTTATTCGCTAACTATAGTATTTATCCTCTTTTTTCCTTTTTATCAATTTAAGATTCATTAGCTTTCTCATTCTACTCTTTCCAAAAGGAGTGCGAAGAGAACTCAATGGATCTTATCCTAGAATAGATTTCTTTTTTATTCCAGTGTCGGGAAGGGATCCTGGTTATTCACTCTATTTTTAAGTATTATTAAGTAAGCCATATACAATGCGTAGGACTACCCCCCCATTTTCAAATTTCGAATTTAAAATACTTTATTTAATTGATTTTTTAATCCCTTTAATTGACATAGATACAAATCCTCTACTAGGATGATGCACAAGAAAAGGTCAGGATAGCTCAGTTGGTAGAGCAGAGGACTGAAAATCCTCGTGTCACCAGTTCAAATCTGGTTCCTGGCAGAGAAAAAAAAAAGATCTACCGAATAGGTATTGATACAAATACCTCGAGATGGATTGGGATACATATTCGTTCATAATATAAATAGAGTATAGTATGATTTATTCATCTAAGTGGATAAGTCTATAATCTAGAAGCACTTCTTTTTCTTTTTAGAAAATGGTAAAAATTTAATATATCTTTTCTTTATGGTAAAGAAGGAGGTGAGATTAGGCTCCCCTTTATTTTTTTTTCATTTCTTAATTTTGTATTCTGCTATTCCGATGAATCTTTTTTTAGTCTTGTTTATCTTATCTTACTTTCCTAGTTGTGCTAAGTCATACGCGCGATACAAAGTTCGGGGTAGAGAACTTCTTTGAATCATCTTATTTTTCTGTTCATTCTGGCTGAATAAAATTAATATCTGATTTTCAAAATAGGGAATCGAAATAAAACCCTTTTTTTGCTCAGTCTATCTGGACTGCTTTTGTATAATAGGAATTAATTAGAAATAGGTATTCGGTTTGATCTAGGAGGAGAACGTAAAAATATTCCTTGACTTGAATAAAATCTAGAGTTGTGTTGTATAAGTGAGCATGAATTTATTATCATTCAATGAGCATCTTGTATTTCATAAAAATTGGGGGTTATATAGTCCTTACGTAAG